GCATCTCGGTTTAGGCGGAAGGTTTCGTTTTCGCGCCGTCCAAAAAAGACGGATTCTAAGGGGTTAGAGAACTTTCCCCGCTGTCCTTCTTTCAGCCGGTCCTAACTCCCTTCTCTTCTGGTTAATCCTATGAATCGGTAATCGGATCGGCAACAGGTAAGAGGCTTTATCCGGGTTCAATTCCTTGATTCCGGATTAATTCCTTCGATGCGAGCGGAGTATATCGAGAGACTCACCCACCGAGGACCGCCGTTGGCGCCTTTATGTCTCCATCTCTCGAGTCGAGCTCAATCTCTGACAGGTATTGTTTGGTCGGTGCGGATGATGAACCCCCGTTTGAAGATGAGTGGATCGGGAATCTAACCCTACTTATAAGTAAGGCGCACTAGCGCACCAAGCGGCAGGATTGACTGGCTAGCTCGTGCAATCAAGGAAAAATTCCTTCGCGTTAGTAAGCCAAGCAAGCCGGGCACTACGGTAGGACGTGGATCGCTCATGACGAGAATGGACTTCTCCATAATGTAATAGAAGAGTCACAGTCCAGTTCCCCGGGCTTTCTCCGGAGATATGAATTCCATTTTGGCGGGTAAGGGCTTGGTTTGACCCCGTGTTCTCCCGCGCAAAGTTCATCATTCAATGGTGGGGTGCTCATAGAAAAGAAGGCGTCGCCGTCGCCCAACAAGTGGCAGATTTTTATGGAGTCTCGCTTTGACGCTGGGGAGATCCATAGATCTGGATAGAGTCTCGCCCATAGATAGAGGAAGACTATGCGCGCTAGCGCGCTACGGCTTACGCAGTTGATCGGGTCAGATAGCCCTTCGGGCAACCAACCGCACATCAAATTCCGATCAACAACTTGGAGGTATGGCTGAGTGGCTTAAGGCATTGGTTTGCTAAATCGACATACAAGAAGATTGTATCATGGGTTCGAATCCCGGCGGAACGGGCGGGCGAAATTACGTGAGAGAAAGAGCCTCTTGGTGGAGTCCCCCCGGAGGACAGAATAGCACTACTTAGTGACTAGGAGCGGAGAGCCCGTTGCGCGTTGTTTTTGTTTGACCGACCTATCTTCTTTCTAAAAGCAAGCTCCCTCTGGCCGTCCAGTCCCTGGGGGGCTCTCGGTTCTTGAGCATGGTTGGGAGATTAGGCGGCAGTTGAAAGAGCTGCTTGAAAGCTTGACGAACAAGCGAAAAAAGCCCTTTACAAAGATATAGGGCTTTTCCTTTACTAGTAAAGTAGTAAGTTAGGGCGCTATTCGATGAAGAAAACAGACTTTAGGAAAGTTGTTTAGGTAGCTCAGCTGGTTAGAGCAAAGGACTGAAAATCCTTGTGTCAGTGGTTCGAATCCACTTCTAAACGGGCGAAGGCTCTGAAAGAGGAGCGGAGCCGGATTCTAAAAAAAAAAAGTGAAAGAGGAAGCCAAAAAGCCGTATAGTGCAGGTTCTGATTTCATCAGGGTCAGATTTTATAAAAAAAGCGGTTGATTACTCGGATTGGTTCTCGCGTCCCGCGAGTTCGGTTCAAGTGTTCATCGATCGGGTGGATCCATATGCTCCGGGGGGAGGGGTGAGACGCGAGGTGTAGCGCAGTCTGGTCAGCGCATCTGTTTTGGGTACAGAGGGCCATAGGTTCGAATCCTGTCACCTTGATGTGGCGAAATAATGCTTTCTTCACCCTCTCGAGCCAAAACGCAATTACCCAACGAGGGAGACCACGAATGCTTGCTAGTCAAACATTAGCGGCTAATGGACAACATGTTCGCTATGACATATTAGCTCATCTCAAAAAGATTCCTGCACTCCTCAGCGTATAGGATGCATTGAAGATGTCTGCAGAACTAAGGATGTCCCTAGTATACGCATTAACGAACCCAGAGGACTTTTCTAATGAAGTTAACCAAGTTGAGATGAGAAATAGTGAATCAACTTATGCCGAGTGTTTGGCTTTGATCACGTTTACGGACGATTACTTGCAACCAGGACTCATTAAACATAACAGGCCTTTGTTCATTTCAGGATACCTTAATGGATTGGAGATAACAAGAATCATGATAGATGGGGGATCGGCTGTTAATCTCCTACCTTTGAGAATGCTAAAACGTCTCGGGGGATTGCTATTCATCGATTGGCCCCAAGCAATCTACTTATCTAAGGATTTCACCAAGAAAGGGCCTTATAAACAACATTACAGAAACTAATGGGACGAAATTGTGATAAGCCAGAGGAAACTTCCGCTTTTGGGATAAGGGCAATGAAGGTATGATTGAGATCCTACTAGTCCTTTATGTTCTAGTAGGAAAAGAAGTCCTGTCTAACATCTACCGCATCGGCTTGACCCGTAACCCTAATCTACGATTGTCCCCCTTGTAAGATTATTCAAATAGGCAACTCTTTCATTCTAAATGTTTTTCTGCCGAAAATACAAATATCCAAATTGTGACAAAAAGAGGTCTTTAAGATCTCCGAATCCGGCTGCTGGTGCGGGCTTATACCTGGCTGGATGGGACTTTCTAAATGAGTTGATTCCCAAAAATCCAGCCGAAGTGCTTTCTTCAGCTTGATGTGGAAGCTACGGAAAAAAAAATTGCCTTAAATTAAAGCTGTGGATTTGCCCGCCCCCGCCCGACATCCTTTTCTTAAGAAGAAAAGATCGGAGCCGGTTTCAGTCGATCACTTGAGTGCCTCTAGTAATTCTCTACCAACTCCTTTCACAGTCCATATCTTTCTTTATTGGCCTATTCGAGCGTCTGTAAATGCATGCTTCTTTGATCGGCCTGTTCCGCCATAAGTACCTCTCCTTCGGCTAGGCCTTTGGTTGGGAAAAGAACTTCACCGCTCAGGGTCTTCCTACTCCGATCTCGCTTCGGGTTCACCACTATAAAGGCTAGCAGGCTCTCTTTCTTTTTCTTTTACTTCGTAACCTCCAACATAAAAAAGATCTTCCGCCCTGACTTTCACGTTACTATTAAAGGCAGGCTATCACGTATCATTCCCGAAAGCATCGGCTCCCATAGAAATAGTTAGGTCTTGGTTCCCCGCCTACTCCTCGAATGGCTCAACATCATCCTACTCCAAGTGATTGCAATCACATATAATGCAACAAAGCCTCATTTCATAACAACAAGATGGGTAAGGGGGTTAGGCGGCAGGTAGAAGGTTCGATTCTAGGTGGAAGTTCCCCCAATTTTTCAAATCATTGGTGATGGGCTGGGCGCGTATAGGGCCAGTCACGTGTAATAGCCGGCCACTTTTTCGATTCTTTCAGAACCTTCGTTCCCACTCGAATTAAAGCATCGCCTTTCTCTAATACGTTCTCACGGTCCTAAACCTAATGGTCCAGATTCTGAGAGACCTCTCTTTCAGAACCTCAACCTAGCAGTTGAGTGTTCATTCTTCGCCCAGCGGAAACAGGCGATAGGGACTCATCCGCCACTTAAGGTTTCGCATCTCTCAAGCCACTTGGCTTCGTTCACTCAACAATCATTGAATCCGGATCCGGAAGTGACTGAACTCCCTTTTGAGCTAACTGCATCGGTTATGCAGGCGGGAGGAATTCGATCTCTTCAATCTCGGGATACCACCTAAATAACTGCGGCCAGAGAGTCAAATAGGTCGGGAAGAAAGAGTCTGAGGTTGGGTCGGACGACATACATCTTGGAAGGAAGGTTCATTCTTTGAATCCGATGGTGACTTTTGTTCCACTGCTATCGTCAAGCTTGGACATGGTGCAACAAGAAGAGAATTAGCAGAATAGGATAAAGAATTTTATATTATCATCGACCTTCCTACCCCACCCACCGCCCTGATCCTGAATCTGCTTTAGACTAGCTTTACATTATGAAATACCACTCGGGGAGTTCGAGGGAAGAACCCAGAACCCGATCTACGGCCGAATAGCAACTCGTACGTAAGCATACACACTTCAAGCAGAACTCAAAGCGATCATTCTTTCAGAACCTTACCTACATAGCCATTCTTGCAGATCCGGGCGTTGCGTGGTTGTTTTGCAAGATCTCGCTTTCGGTTCGTAGAGTGGATCAAACAAACATGTGTTCAGCTTGATTCGTTGGTGCAGTCACTTCGTCATCTTATGATTTGAAACTAGATTCCGCCTACGCAAACAACGTAGTTGTTGCTTGGTGAGTCCCTTCGTTTGCTTTGTGTGCTCCTTCGGGTTTCTAGTAGTAAGATCGGTTTCAAGATTGAATCAGTGGTCAGCCTGTGCTTGAACGACGGCATTCCAAGAAGCAACTTCCTGGATGGTCCCCTATTGATGAATCAAATCACTGGGGAAATTTTTTTTTTTTTTAGTTTAGCTCGGTTAACAACTGAACAATCACGGTAAGGCACCACCCTCCTCAGTCATTCTCCCGCTTAAAGGAACACAGTCAATAGCACCATTTGAAATCATCTCTTGAATAGGCCAACATCCATCTATAAGCTCACTAACGGGAGGATCACATGAGAGTCTAAAATCAGGAAGACTAGGCTTCCAAATGCTTATTATATCACGCCTGCCATAGCGCACCACATCTCCCCCCTCTAGTAAGCTTGACCAAGCGTCTGGACGCACTGAAGAAATAATAATCTGGAAAGAAAGTAAAAACTTTTTAGAACTCTTGCCACTCAGGAAGTCTCCACCAGCCTCTTTAAAATCGATACCTTGATTAAGTGGATAGAAACAATTCTCTTGACCAAATCCTCAGGGAGGATCTCCGCCAACTTTTGATACAACCAGTAACCATTATCCAAAAAATGATCCACAGTAAGTGATCCATCCAGTTGATCCCTTTTATTTTCAGGTACCAAATTATAGAGAGGGAATGGAAACAGCCAGTTAAAATACCAAAAAAGAATACTCTTACCATTGCCCACTATCCATCTTAATCCCTTGAGAATTTACTGTCTTGAATCCAGTACTCCTTTCCAGGCTGCGGAACAAGAATTCCTTTTCTTAGCATCAAAAAAGTTCTCCTCCCTCAAGTATTTCTGCCTAACAATCTGCACCCACCAATTATTATTGTAAGTTAAGATTTTCCATGCGCTAACATGGCATTATTAAAATGTTCAGTAGGCCTACCTCTATTTCGTAGCTAGAAACACAAATATCTTTCCAAGCTACAGCAGACAACTTTGTATCTTTACCCCAGAAAAACTGTCTAGATTCCTTATCTATTGCTTTAGTTACAGAAACAGGTAATTTAAAACAAGACATAAGGTGAGCAGGCATACCTGAGATATTTGACTTAATGAGGACCAACTTCACAGCCACTCCAATTCCTGTTATCGCAGATGTCATCCGCGCCTTTGTTCCACTCTGATGCATTTAACCGGTGTTTCAGAACTTCCTTGTGTATTACACCTCATGAGTGATACAAGGGCTTTAAATGCCCGATTAAAATATATTTCTTTCGATGGAATCGACAGTTAGAAATTCGATGACCTAATGTCGTAGGTATACATCTCAATGGTGAACTTCTAGAGCTCTTTTTCATAGGTCTGTCTCTAATGCAAGATAACAGAGTAGTTTCCGCCCAAAGAGTCCTCTACTGGCTACTGGACTGGTCTCCGGGGATGAAGTCAACTTGCAGCATGAAGAAAAGACTTTCAGAATGAGACTATAGTAGAGGAGAAATTGTACAAGAGTCAAATATTCAGGAGCGCTTAGCAACAAGAATTGCCATCGCTTAGTAATAAGATTAAACGGTTGAATCGGCAACAGAACAACAAGTCAAGCTATAACAACTTGGTTGTAAAGCGTAATGTATTGACATACCGTTCAGAGAGATTCAAAGCACGTAAAGACCAAAACTGTAACTTATGAGATTTATCGTGCGGAAGTAAGCGAATAGAAGCTTCTGAAGATCCGGATCGCACTACGCATTGACCGCTTCCTTAACGGAATTTAAGCTACCCGCAATCATCCATTCACAATTGGCTGTTCTGTTGCCGGTTCAACCTATAGCGTTTAGATGCTGTCTTGTTAACTCCTCCGGCTGTTGCATCCTGCTGATTGAGTTTACGTTCCCTTCCCGCTCTCAAGTGAATAATGAACCATATGGGATTCTGGCGCATTAAGGAGCATTTTCGAAGGGGGCTCCACGGAGTGATAAAAATAAGGGCTAGGGGTCGAGTTACGACGTTGGGATCTGAGATCAAGATGCCCATTTACGATGCTTTGTAACCACAGTTTCGGCACCCTCGCGGGGGAATTCGAAGAATGAGTTTACGAGTCAAAAGCCTGAAAGGGAGGATGAAGCAGAATAAGCAGCTGAGTCCATTGAAGCGGAAAGGCATTGATTGGCCGTGGATTGGGTGGCATTGGTTGCAATAAGTGCTTGTTGTTCTGGGGGGTCTAGTTCCGCAGAAAGAGAATGAATATATCTCTTAAATAATGTCATATTAAGGTGCCTTGCATCCTCTCCATAACCAACGTTAAAACAGCCTTCTTTTTGCATTCTCTTATTACTTTATTTCATTCCAGTTTCATCTGCTGCTCAAACAACTGCCACTGCGCTTGTACAAATACCTAAGGAACCCCCGCTCGTCGAGCCTCGCATCCATCAACGGTCGAGCCTCTGCCCCTAGGGAGGTATGCCTCTTCCCCGGAAGAGAATCTGTTCTTACTTCGCGCCCGAATCAATCGATTTATGAGAGAAAACCCACGGTAAAGTACGCTTTTGGTCAAAAGATAAACTCGTTTACGAGGCAAAAGGGAAATCCATTGAAAAACCACGGGTTTAAGGAAAGTACCAATTAATTAGATTGGTGGCAATGTGCGCTGAAGGAGATGCTTAAAATGCCGCTCTCGAATCCGCTGTGCCAATTGATAATAAATCGAGGGATGCAAGAGCTCTAATATTTGAGAGGGATGCTCTGTTGTTAAGCGGAAAGCTGTTAAAGAATCTTATTAAACTATGTCAAGCGTTGTTGATTATAATGCTTACAGAGACGAATGTAGGCCCTTTAAAGTCAATCTTTCCCAGCCTTGTGTATCTTTCGCTATCGAGTACTAAAAAGTGGCATAAAAAGCCCTTATTTTCGGTATTACTTCACTTCGTTTATCACTTCCTTCGTCAGCGCCTTTCACTACGTTATTGAGCAACTAGCTTACGATCATCCTGTCACATGAACGGTATTGATCAATTCTGATGCATAAAACCGTTGTTCCTTAGGCATCGTGGATGCGGATATTACACTTTCAGTGCCTCAGGAGTGCTTAAAGTGGTTTAAATGCACTTATTTTCATCGTGGTCATATCTCCCGTGTCAATTCTTGTTATGTTGCTATACGCCCTACAACCAGTAGCTGTTGTTTAGCTTTAATATTCTTACTAACCGGAGGGGGGTTTGTCTAATTCTCTGATCCCGGCTACTATTGTGAAATACCGAATCCATTGTCAGATGGCATAGAAAAATCTTTCTTTCGCAATATCTTTCCTAAAGGCTCAGAGCGGGCTTGGAGGCTAAATTAAGGTTCATAAAAAGAATACTGCTTACCCACGGTACTACTGAGCTAACTCCCTTCGTCCACGAGCAACGGTAATTTGCTTGGGAGAGCTAAGCGCGAACAAAGGTATTATTATCGCTTAGTGCTTGTGCTAAGGTACTTTTTCTTTCACCTAAAAAAGTGTTTTCTCTGAGGCCCGGCAGTTGTAGATCCGGTGGGTGCCTTAGCTAAGTAAATTCCAAGAAGATATTGATACAAAACTAGAATAATAATAGGGGATGCCCATTTTCAGGATTGAATGGCTTTTTCTCCTTTTAGTCGAGCGATTTCATCTCCTCTGGTCCAGCTGCCCTTGCAAATCCATATGAAACAAGTAAGTCAACTCATTCAATGGACGCGTATCCCGCCCTTAAGGCTGGCCTGGGGATCTAGACATCCCAAAAGACTACCAAGACTGAGAACGGCATTCCGGATCAGTACCTCTCTCTTGTGACAAGGTTCTGAAAGAAAGCAAGTAAACTACCTATCTGAGTTGCTAACCATACTTGATCTAAGATAGTCGCGGAATATTTCTATTAAATTAGTCTGGCAATCCCCACTACTATTAGCGTAGGTGCTATGAGTCACATAATGAATAAGATCTAGATTACGTCGGTGTTCAGTGTACCTTAGTACAAGATCGAAAGGAATGCTTTGCATTACAAGTGGAACGAGGGGAAGACTCTTTTTTCTTTACCTTTTTTGGTGAAGAATGAATAAGGACATATAGACAGTGAATGAAAAAACCATTTTAAAAAAATTAAAAAGCGTGACGAGAATGCTCATCAATAAAATGACGACTTTCATTCTAGCACTAAATGAGATACTAAAGGATCCCAAAGGATTCGCCCTGGTTTTCAGCATCCTTTTTTTATAATTTTTATAGTTATAGTAATCTTGACTTTTTTATCCGTCCAAAACTAGGAAATGGACGGAGAAAGTCTATTCCCATAACCAAGGACTGGGTGCCCTAATGAATACGACTAGCTCGTGGCTGTCTATTTCAATAGAAGTAGTGTTTCCGCCCCAGCACTGTTGCACTTGTCGCGGTAAACTTGCTGCATAGGTGCCGGGGCTGATACAATAGCTTCAGCGGGAGCTGCTATCGGTATTGGAATTGGTAAAAAACTATTTTTAAAAAATTAAAAAGCGTGACGAAAATGCTCAAAAAAAAAGAATATGTTAGAAGGAGCAAAATCAATAGGTGCCGGAGCTGCTACAATTGCTTCAGCGGGAGCTGCTATCGGTATTGGAAACGTATTCTCTTCCTTGATCCATTCTGTTGCCCGAAATCCATCATTGGCTAAACAATCATTTGGTTATGCTATTTTGGGCTTTGCTCTAACCGAAGCTATTGCATCGTTTGCCCCAATGATGGCCTTTTTGATCTCATCCGTATTCCGATCGTGCAGTTTCATAAATTAATCCTTCTTGTGTAAGCCTTTGACGAGGAGTATAAAAAGTTAACCCTTGGAGTCTTGCGCGTGGTTGGACAAATTCCATCGTCGCAAGGCGTAAGGGTGAGGCCTTGGTCAATCAATGTCAGTAAGTCGATTTTCCAAGGGAGGGGGAGTGGGAGGTGGGCCCCCTCACGGGTTTTTTGATTGAAATGGTCTTTTCACTCGTAAACTCCTTCTTGTTTTGACACGAATTCTGTTTTCCCGTCCTTTTCGGCGTCGGGTGTCTTTTCACTCTACAAGTGGTTCTCATTTTCGTATCAAGTTTGTTTCCCCTACCGAGGAAAGTTGTCAACCCGCTAATAAACCAGTCCTCATTTTCGATCGATTCCTCCGTACCCTATAGGCAAAACAAAACCCCCCTTTCACTCGTAAAGCATATCTCATAATCGATCGATTCCTCCCCGGGAAAGGTCGTAAACCGGGTTTCACTCCTAAACTGATCGATTGAATCGATAAATTAATCCCTCACCTATAGGCAAAAGTTCATTAACGCCTTTTCACTCGTAAGCTCGTTGTCAGAGCCGAATAAATCTATCCTCCCCTATATGGAAAAGTTCATTAACGCCTTTTCCGTACATAAACCTGTCAATTGAACGGAATAAATCTGTTTTCCCGGGCGTCAACCCCCTTTTCACTCGTAAACTAGTCCTCAGAACCGAATAAATCCGTTTTACCTATATGGAAAAGTTGTCAACCCCGATTCCGTACATATTTCTGAATTCGAATCGATCGATTCCTCCCTCACCTACCGAGGAAAGTTAGCAACCCCCTTTTCCGCGGAATGATATCCCATTTTCTAAGTGGAAACCATTTCTTAAATCACAGAGTGGAAATAGAAAGGCCTGGAGATATTGAGAGGAAGTGACCGCCGGGTGCTTAAGCCCTACCCATTCCCGAGAGACCATGGGAGAGCTTCTCTATGGACTTCGGCCCCACGATCCATCCATACGCCAGTATTGAATACAATACCCTAGCGGTTGACGGGCGCTGAACTTATAGCTTGAAGCGGTAGCATCTTTGGTCCAAGCGGGGGATAAGGAATTGTTCGGTTCT